CTGCTGCGGTTTGAGCGGCAAATGGTGTACCCCTTCTTGTACCCTTGAATCCACAAGCCCCGGCAGAGGACCAAGAAATTACTCGACCCCGTACATCTGTAACAGTCACAATGGTATTGTTGAAACTTGCTTGAACATGAATAACTCCCTTGGGAATTCTACGTGTATTCTTACGTGAACCAATACGTCTATTTCTACGCGAACCAATTTTTGGTATAGGTTTTGCCATATTTTATCATCTCATAAATATAAGTCAGAGATATATGGATATATCCATTTCATGTCAAAACAGATCCTTATTCATGTCAAAACAGATCCTTATTCTTTGTTTTTTTTTTTTTTTACTTATTTTATTTATTTATTTGTACATCTGTACATCGGGTCCTTTAGATTTCGAGAGTCTTTTTGTTTTAGAAAGATTATCCTTGTCTTTGTTTATGTCTCGGGTTAGAACAAATTACTATAATTCGTCCCCGCCTACGGATCAATCGACATTTTTCACAAATTTTACGAACGGAGGCCCTTATTTTCATATTTGTCATTCCTTTTTTTAATACCGAATCTACTTAATTGGAAGAAAATAAGTTTCTTGAAATTTTTAATTTCGAATTGTATCCTCACGAAAGAATGTTGAAATTGAAAAAACCGCCTAATCATTCAAGTCTTTGCTTTGGAGTCTCTAAATTATACGCCCTTTGGTTGAATCATAAGGACTTACCTCAATTTTTAGTCTATTTCCTGGTAGTATACGTATAAAACTACATGAAATCCTTTACGAAACAAAAACCAGAATAATTTTTTTGTTATCTAAACGAATCCGGAAGATACATACCATCGGTAAGTTGTTCAGTAATTAAACCCTCATGAATCCATTTTTGTTGTTTCATTCCAGGTAAAACCGCTTTGAAGTATCAACTAATGTAAGAGGGATAATATTATAAACTTGTCCTTTCTCTTTTTTCACAAATATGACCGTGTCGGCTATTAGAAAGATTACCATATATAACACAAAACTTCTCCGCCGATTCCTTCTAGTCGAGCCTTTCGGTCTGTCATTATACCTCGAGAAGTAGAAAGAATTACAACCCCCATTCCGCCTAAAATTCTAGGAATTCGTTGATAGTTAGAATATATTCGTAGACCGGGTCGACTGATCCGTTTTAAATTTAAAACAGTTCTATATGGTCCTTTCCTATTTCTTCTATGTCGTAGGGTTAAAACCAAAAAATATTTATTGCTTTCTTGATGTTTTCTCACGTTTTCAATAAAACCTTCTTGTAAAAGGATTTTAACAATATTTTCAGTGATGTTAGTAGATGGTATTCGAACTGTTCTTTTTTTATTCATGTCAGCATTTCGTATAGAGGTTATTATGTCAGCAATAGTGTCTTTACTCATGATAAACTAAGATTTTTGTTTCCCCCGAATTTTGATATAATCAACATGCTCTTTTTCTTTTTTTCTGAATTTTTTAATATTTATGAATTCTTTTTTTTTTATATTTATGAATTATTAAAGATATATACGTGATAGATAAACAATTTACTAATAAATTAAATAAATTTAATCAATTTCATTCAAATACTATATTAAGGTCTTCCCCTATAATACTTCAGGTGCTAATGAAACTATTTTAGTGAAATTTAACTGTCTTAATTCCCGGGCGATCGCGCCGAAAATTCGGGTTCCTTTTGGATTTCCTTCTTGATCAATAACAACCGCAGCGTTGTCATCATATCGTATTATCATACCGTTGTCGCGTTTGAGTTCTTTACAAGTACGTACAATGACAGCTCGGACCACTTCTGATCTTTCTAGAGGTGTATTTGGTACTGCTTCCTTGATTACAGCAACAATAATGTCACCAATATGAGCATATCGTCGATTACTAGCTCCTATGATTCGAATACACATCAATTCTCGGGCCCCGCTGTTATCCGCTACATTCAAATGGGTTTGAGGTTGAATCATATCATTTTTTTATCGGTTTTTTCTTTTTCAATGCAAAGGTATAAATAAAAAAAAAAAGAAATATTATTTGTTCAAAACAAAAAAAGAAACCTGCAATTGTTTTTTTTTCATCCCAAAAACCCCTTTCGTTTGTTTCTACATTCCTATCCAGAAAGAATGAATTGAGTTCGTATAGGCATTTTAGATGCCGCTATTGAAATAGCCCTTCTAGCTATATTTTCTGCTACTCCGCTCATTTCATAAAGTATTCTACCGGGTTTAACGACAGCTACCCAATATTCGGGAGATCCTTTCCCCGAACCCATACGTGTTTCTGTAGGTCTTACTGTAACAGGTTTGTCTGGAAATATGCGTACCCATATTTTTCCACCGCGGCGTGCATTTCGTGTCATTGCTCGCCGCCCTGCTTCTATTTGTCTAGATGTGATCCAAGCGGGTTCAAGCGCTTGAAGAGCATATCTACCGAAGCAAATACGATTACCTCGATAAGATATTCCTTTCATTCTTCCTCTGTGTTGTTTACGGAATCTGGTTCTTTTGGGGTTATAGTTGATGGTTGTTTAGCAATTCCATCCATCTCTACTACAGAACCGGACACGAGAGTTTCTTCTCATCCAGCTCCTCGCGAATTAAACAATTTTAAATAATTAAACAAAAAAAAATACACGGTTAATAATATATGGAATCGTGGGATTCTTTGAAATTTGATCTAATCGATTAGAAATTAGAAATTTTTTGTGTTTTAATATATAATTTAACACGTATTCTATTTATAGATAATGTCGTTTTGGTAGAACGCTATAATGAATCTTTATTTTGTTTTTCCTTTTATTTCGAATCGACTAAAATTTAGAAATAAAAAAAATTCGCGGGCGAATATTTACTCTTTCAACATTCAGTTGTAAGATTAGTCTATGACATGACCTCTCAGAATAAATGAATAGGTTTCTGGTTCGTTCCGCCATCCTACTCAATGAATCATTAGGATTCGTTTTCAATAGAATCTTATGCATTCACAGGTTCTGTCGTTCCCACCACTTCTCGATTAATGATTAGGTCTGAATTTTACAACGGAGCCTCCAATTAAATTTATTCTTGAGTCAACCTTCTCAGTCTTTATTGGCTCGGGGCTCTTGATTTTGTGTTCTATGCACGGATTTGTCTAATTATGGATCAATCAGTATTGATGCTTTATTACATTCCCTTTATATGAGATGACTCATAGACCTTACATATTGGAATTATATATCATTAATATTCTTTTTCTATCTTTCTCTCACCCTTCCATTTATCTGTATACTTTATATTGCTTTACAACCCATAATCAGATTTTTTTTGTTTGTTTATGTAAAAAAGATTTCAGTTGCTACAATGATATGACTTATATATCATATCTTGACTGGTTCTTTCTATCCAGATAACACGAAGTGATGAGTTGGTTATTAGTTCTATAGTTATCAGTTTGTACTATGGGCTGTCCATTTTTTTGAATCCCAACCCTAAAAAAACCAACGAGTCACACACTAAGCATAGCAATTATATCAAATGATTAATCGAATTTTTATTCAACCTTATAGAATTGTTCTTTTTTTTTTTTATTATTTACCAGAAAAAGAATGAAAGAGTTTGCCATTTTTTGTTTTATCACCAGATAGAACTAAATATAAGTCAAGTAAGTTCTTATTATTCCTCGTCTACAAATATCCAAATTTTGATGCCTAATACCCCATAGATAGTTCGAACTGCATAGGAACAATAATCAATTTTAGCTCGAATGGTTTGTAGAGGAACTCTACCTTCTCGGATCCATTCAACACGTGCAATTTCTTTTCCGTCGATACGCCCTGCAATTTGTACTTGAATCCCTTTTGTACCTGCCTGTTCAGTTAATTCAATAGCTTTTTTCATTGCTTTGCGAAATGAAACTCTATTCTTTAATTGTCCGGCTATAAATTCTGCAAGAATATTGGGGTGCCCGTAAGGATTTGCAATTCTTGTAATAGCAATGTTGAGTTTTCGGTTTACACAATTGAGTTCTTTTTGTACATGCGTCTGTAATTCTTCGATTCTTCGAGTCCTGTCTTCTATTAATAACTTGGGGAATCCCATATAGATTATGACCTGAATCAAATCAATTCTTTTTTGAATCTCTATACGTGCAATTCCCTCTACATTAGAGGATATTTTCATATTATTTTGCACATAATTTTTGATACAATCTCGTATTTTTTGATCTTCTTGTAGATCCTTTGAATAATTTTTTGGTTGTGCAAACCAAAGAGAATGATGACCTTGGGTTGCACCAAGTCTGAAACCAAGTGGATTTATTTTTTGTCCCATAATCCCCCACTACTATATATATCGTGAAACGTGACATCTGTTTGTATTTTTTTTTTATTCATTCGATTTTTTTTAAGCATAACATAATATAGCGTATTTGTATTTTTTATAATATAAAATATTCTTCCTTTAAGTATTCCTCAGCTCTAATTTATAGAATTTCCTTTTATCTATTTCTTCCTCTTCATCTAAAGATATATCTTTCAATACAATAGTTATATGACAAGTGGATCTTTTTATAGGATAACCCCGTCCTCGAGCCCGGGGCTTTAATTTTTTCACAGTTGTGCCCTCGTTGACTTCGGCTTTACTAATGATTAAACTTGTTTCGTTCAAACCCTTATTGTGATTAGCATTTGCTGCTGCAGAATAAACCAATTTTAAAATGGCATAACATGCTCGATAAGGCATAAGTTCTAGTATCATAAGTGTTTCTTCATAGGACCGCCCACGAATTTGATCAATTACTCTTCTCGCTTTGTGAGCAGACATACATATATGTTGACCTAAAGTGTATACTTCTGTATATTTCTTCACCTTTCTCTTCTGTATCATAAGATTCACCTCTCATTAATGAACGATAAGCATCTATATTTTATTATTTTTTAATTAATTATTAACGACGGGATCTATTATCATTTTTCGCATGCCCCCGGAAATTTAGAGTAGGTGCAAATTCTCCCAATTTA